GCTCTCGCAATGGCGAACCGAACGCCGGCCGGTTTTTGCCGACTCGGGGGGCTACGGTTCAAACGATAGATAGCGATTCGGCCTCTGATTCTGCGCCGCACCAAGTCCAAGACGGATCCGACACCGAAAACCCTTCTTCGGAAGGATATTCTGTCGAAGAATCTTCTGGATACAGGGCCGATCATTCTTCGCTCTCTAGCGAAGTCGGATCCACGGCCGAGGATTCCTATTTGTTTTTGACAGAGGACGAAATGAATCAAGAGTCACTCAACGACCTTCGACGCGATCTTCGTAGCCTTGAGCGGGATATCCGCAGGGATCACGAGATAACCGTTCATCACCTAGAAGCTATCCGACAAGAATTTAGAGAAGACCGGGCACGAGAACAAAGCGTCAACCGCCTCCAAGTCTTCTCGGCCCTCGCTCTCTCTATCTATTTGACTTTTAGACAGAAAGGGAAATAAAAGAGGTTGTCGTTGTCGTCATATAGAGAGAGAGAATCTATAGTAAAGCGAGACGGCAACTTTATTCTCACAAAAGAGAATTCTTTGTAACTGACTCGGGCGAAGGATAAGGATCGATTGGATCTCTATTCTTCCCCCGATCCCGAGAGGATCTATTCAAATCAAATGACTATTCATTTCATCTTATATTTGTATTTAAACAAAACAAAGGCATTCTATGAAAAAACTGTGGTTCAATTCGAGGTTGTTTAATGGCGGGTTAGAGCACGGGTGTGGGCTAAGTAAATCAATGGAGAATAGTTGGAGCTATAGTGACGACGCCAGTTCGGATATTGAAGATTCCTCGGATTTCGCTATTGAGAAACTTCGGCGTCCTGAAGTCAGTTCCATTTCAAACGGTAGTGAAAATTACAGTGACGTTGGAAGTCACGGTCTAAATAATAGTGGTATCCAAAGTTCCACTAGCACAAATGGAAGTGATTACAGCGAAAATTCTCTCGATTCTAGCGATCCCTGTAGGAAATACAGGCATTTGTGGGTTCAATGCGAAAATGAAAAGTGTATTGGATTAAATTATAAAAAAGATTTGAAGGAAAGACTGAATATTTGTGAACACTGTGGAGAACCTTTGAAAATGAGTAGTTCAGAAAGAATCGAACTTTCGATTGATCCGGGCACTTGGGATCCTATGGATGAAGACATGGCTTTAGACCCCGTTATCTTTGAATTTCTTTCAGATACCACCTTGGAGACGGTAGAGTGGCTGTTCACGTTGTTCGAGGAGGGGTTCGAGGAGCTGATAAAGCTGTTAGAGGAGAGGTTCGAGGAGCTATCAGAGGAGCGGTCAGAGGAGAGGTTCAAATTATGGGAGTTTATGTTAAAGTTAGAGGAGGAGGAGGACGCGTTAGTGGGAGAAGCGTGGTCAGAGTTTGCGGTCTCCGAGTTACAGAAGTGGTGGCTTGAGTTAGGGATATTAGCTTTAACTTTAAGGGCGGCAGACGCGCTGTTAGAGAAGGCCTTCTGGAAGGCCTTAACGGAAGAGTTCAATAAGGCCTTCCAGGAGATGTTAGATAAGGACTTCCAGGAGCAGTCAGATAAGGCCTTCCATGAGCGGTTCGATAAGGACGTACAGGAGGAGTCAGATAAGGCCTTACAGGAGCAGCTAAAGCAGGAACAGGAACAGTTATTTCAGGAACAGCAGTCAGAGAAGGCCTTCCATGAGCTGTTAGATAAGGACTTCCAGGAGGAGTCAGATAAGGCCTTCCAGCAGCTGGAACTGTTAGATAAGGTCTTCCAGGAGCTGCAAAGATAAGGCCTTCCAGGAGCTGCAACAGTTAGATAAGGCCTTCCAGGAGCTGTTAGATAAGGCCTTGGAGGAGCAGTTAGAGGAGGCACAGTTCCAGGAGGACTTAGAGGAGGAGTTAGAGAAGGCCCTCCAGGAGGAGTTAGAGGAGGAACAGTTCCAGGAGGAGTTAGAGAAGGCCTTCCAGGAGCAGTTCGAGGAGGAGTTAGAGAAGGCCTTCCAGGAGCAGTTAGAGGAGCAGTTAGAGAAGGCCTTCCTGGAGCAGTTAGAGGAGAAGTTCCAGAAGGAATTATTGGAGGAGCCGGTAAACGAGCAGTTAGAGGTGCTGTTCAAGCTGTTCGCAGAGGAGCCTACTTATGAAGACTATCTCGATTCTTCTCAAATGGAAACAGGGTTAGCTGAGGCTGTTGAAACGGGCATAGGTGAAATATATGGTATTCGCGTAGCATTTGGGGTTATGGATTTTCGGTTTATAGGGGGCAGTATGGGATCCGTAGTAGGCGAGAAAATCACCCGTTTGATCGAGTATGCTACGAATGAATGTCTGCCTATTATTATAGTGTGTGCTTCCGGAGGAGCGCGCATGCAAGAAGGAAGTTTGAGTTTGATTCAAATGGCTAAAATATCTTCCGCTCTGTATCAATATCATTCTCAATTAAAAGAAAATGCATTCTATGTATCAATCCTGACATCTCCTACAACCGGTGGAGTGACCGCTAGTTTTGGTATGTTGGGAGATTTCATTATTGCCGAACCCCATGCTTACATTGCATTTGCGGGTAAAAGGGTAATTGAAGAAACATTGAAGATAGAAGTACCCGAAGGTGTTCAAGTGGCTGAGTATTTATTTGAAAAGGGCTTATTGGACCTCATCGTAGAACGTAAGGATTTAAAAGATGTTCTGAGTGAGTTATTTCAGTTTTTCCTAGAGTTATGATTAGTAATCAGGAAGTCTCTTTCGACGGGATAAGGGAGTGAATTCTTCTTTCCGCTCTTTACTTGAATTCGATTGGAATAGAAGATAAACAAGAGAAATAAACCATATATATTTCAGGTAGAAAGGTGAATCGGTACACTTTTTTCATTCTACATTCCTTGCACTTATTATATACTTATAATAGCTATACTTATCATAAGATATCTTTATAACAGGTAAAAATAAGAAATCGAGGTATTCATTCTATGACAACTTTCAACTTACCCTCTATTTTTGTGCCTTTAGTGGGCCTTGTATTTCCGGCAATTGCAATGGCTTCTTTATCTCTTCATGTTCAAAAGAACAAGATTGTCTAGATCCGATGGAAGCAAATCCCATCGATTTCTTTCAAGACCTGCACTTGATCATAATATAGATTAGTGGAATATGGTACAAGATACGGCTTCCTCCGAACACATACATAAGAGCTCTTCTCTTTCTTATGTATGTGTAACCGTGATATGATATATGGATAAATGCATTCATTTCATTATAGCTAGTTAAAATTGAAAATCGATCCGCAGATGTCTGAAACCGAAACGCAAGGTAGCTATATGTATGTAGATATCCATAGTGGGATCCTATGAAGCGGATGCTTTTTTTAGATCTTATCTAATCAATTGGATGAATGACCCCTAAAGGTTCACATAAGAATCGTGCTAGTTGATGAGAGTTACTTTGGGAACAAAAAAAGGAAAGTCAAAATTCATTTGGGTTATTCTCTCAATTCCAATAACAAGAAACTGGATCTAGTATGAACTGGCGATCAGAACGTATATGGATAGAACTTATAGCGGGGTCTCGAAAAACAAGTAATTTCTGCTGGGCCTGTATCCTTCTTTTAGGTTCATTAGGATTCTTATTGGTTGGAACTTCTAGTTATCTTGGTCGGAATCTGATATCCTTATTTCCATCTCACCAAATCTTTTTTTTTCCCCAAGGGCTCGTGATGTCTTTCTATGGGATCGCGGGTCTTTTCATTAGCACCTATTTGTGGTGCACAATTTCGTGGAATGTGGGTAGTGGTTATGATCGATTCGATAGAAAAGAAGGAATAGTGTGTATTTTTCGTTGGGGATTTCCTGGAAAAAATCGTCGTATCCTCCTTCGATTCCTTATGAGAGATGTCCAGTCGATTAGAATCGAGGTTAAAGAGGGTCTTTTTCCTCGTCGTGTCCTTTATATGGAAATTAGAGGACAGGGCGCCGTTCCTTTGACTCATAGTGGTGAGAATTTGACTCCAAGAGAAATGGAACAAAAAGCTGCCGAATTGGCCTATTTCTTGCGCATACCTATTGAAGTATTTTGAAATGAACTGAACTCCGCATTGGGAAAGGCACTCAGAAATCCTCTTTTTTTCTATTTTATTTATTTTCACTGAAGCTTGTTCAAAACGCTCATTCGAGCAAAAGGAGATGTATATTATATGGAACAACCAGAAAACAAAGTTGTTTTTGGCCACCAAAACAAAACGATTTTGGATCTGTATGGAAAGAAACGCAATTCGTTCCTACTAATTAACAAGCAACAAATCGAATCTAATACTAATAAGTCTAGATTCATCACATGTATCAGAACATTTCAGAATACATAATTCATCTTTTTGGTTCCGATATTTTGGATTGATATATTCCATACTGAACTGATGGATCATATATTTTCAATGCCCTCTCTTTTCTTTTGTCACTTGGTGTTTCTTTTCCCTTCTTTTGTTTTGCTCCTTGATTCTCAAATGATTGGATCTCTTATAACTCGAATCATCCCATTTTTCTCTGGTTTTGCCACTCGTTTTTGATTTCATCATCACATCCATTTTTTTCATAAATTTCCCTCAACTATTCCTGGCTATGCTTAGCCAGCGAAACTTTTCGAAATAATGGATCTAAGCTAAGGGTTTTCTTTCGTCTCGAAGTCCGAATAGTATTCATGACTTGAGGTGGTTCTTTCGGGCATTCATCGAAAGGATGCAATTGCTTCAATTTGACCAATTGAGATATCTGGAAACAATCTTTTTTTATTTCTTCATTCCGCTTCGGCGCGGAACCTTATCCTATTTCTAGATTCAAGGACAAACGTCAAAAGGGGGTCAATTCCTAAATTAGGTATAGGTTCGATACCTTGTTATAGAACTGATATTTCTATGAAATATCAGATTGGATAGATTCGACGAATGAGATGGTTTCATTAGCAATTCAAAGATTTAAAATGCCACAAAAGAAAGCATTCACTAACCTCCGATATCTTGCATCTATAGTCTTTTTACCCTGGTGGATCTATCTCTTAGTTCAAAAAAGTCTGGAATCTTGGGTTACAAATTGGTGGAATACTAGACAATCCGAAACTTTCTTGAATAATATTCAAGAAAAGAATGTTCTAGAAAAATTCATAGAATTAGAGGAATTATTCTTTTTGGACGAAATGATAAAGGAGTACCCGGAGACACATATACAAAAGCTTCGTATAGGAATCCACAAAGAAACGATACAATTGGTCAAAATGCACAATGAGGATCATATCCATAGCATTTTGAACTTCGCAACAAATATAATATGTTTCGCTATTCTAAGCGGCTATTCTATTCTGGGTAATGAAGAACTTGTCATTCTGAATTCTTGGGTTCAGGAATTCCTCTATAACTTAAGCGACACAATCAAAGCCTTTTCTATTATTTTATTAACCGATTTATGTATCGGATTCCACTCGCCCCATGGGTGGGAACTAATGATTGGCTCTGTCTACAAAGATTTTGGATTTGCTCATAACGATCAAATTATATCTGTTCTTGTTTCCACTTTTCCAGTCATTCTAGATACAATTTTGAAATATTGGATCTTCCATTATTTAAATAGCGTATCTCCGTCACTTGTAGTGATTTATCATTCAATGAATGACTAAAGAATAATACACTGATATTAACCCAATCATAATGTTTGTTACTTCCTACAGAAACAAACCATTCAAAATCAGAAACAAACCATTCAAAATCTTACTAACTTTTTTCTATTTCTACCCATCCAGGGGAATCCTCCTGTATTCCAGTAAAATGATTCCAGTACAATAACAATAGCAGAATCGTAGATAGGGAACTATACTAGCAACCTACCCAATCTATTGTAGAAATTCTCGTGCTCAATGATTGGACCATGCAAAATAGAAATACCTTTTCTTGGATAAAGGAACAGATGACTCGATCCATTTCTGTATCTATCATGATATATGTAATAACGCAGACATCTACTTCATATGCATATCCCATTTTTGCGCAGCAGGGCTATGAAAATCCACGAGAAGCGACTGGGCGTATTGTATGCGCCAATTGCCATTTAGCTAATAAGCCCGTGGATATTGAGGTTCCCCAAGCGGTACTTCCGGATACTGTATTTGAAGCAGTTGTTAGAATCCCTTATGATATGCAACTGAAACAAGTTCTTGCTAATGGGAAAAAGGGGTCTTTGAATGTGGGGGCTGTTCTTATTCTACCTGAGGGATTCGAATTAGCTCCCCTCGATCGTATTTCTCCCGAGATGAAAGAAAAGATGGGCAATCTGTCTTTTCAGAGTTATCGCCCCACTAAAAAAAATATTCTTGTGATAGGTCCTGTTCCTGGTCAGAAATATAGTGAAATCACCTTTCCTATCCTTTCTCCCGACCCCACGACTAAAAAAGACGTTCACTTCTTAAAATATCCTATATATGTAGGCGGGAACAGGGGAAGAGGTCAGATTTATCCCGATGGGAGCAAGAGTAACAATACAGTCTATAATGCTACAGCTGCAGGTATAGTAAGCAAAATCATACGTAAAGAAAGGGGGGGATATGAAATAACCATAGTGGATGCATCGGATGGACACCAAGAGGTTGATATTATACCTTCAGGACTAGAACTTCTTGTTTCAGAAGCTGAATCCGTCAAGCTGGATCAACCATTAACAAGTAATCCGAATGTGGGTGGGTTTGGTCAGGGAGACGCAGAAATAGTACTTCAAGATCCATCCCGTGTCCAAGGCCTTTTATTCTTCTTGGCATCTGTTATTCTGGCACAAATCTTTTTGGTTCTTAAAAAGAAACAGTTTGAGAAGGTTCAACTGTCCCAAATGAATTTTTAGAGGCACAACATAAAACATAAAGTTCGTAAACAGAGCCAAATTCTTGTTGATCGATGCAATTATTGTATGGTAAAAAAGAAAAAAGAGAAGCCTTTATTCTTTTTTTATACTCTTTTTCTTAGAGATGCCGGGAAGTACTTGTATTCCCCTGCTAGAAATAAATAAGAAACGAGTATGTATATTGTGAATAAGACTATTTGTTTTGAACCTGACTCCCCCCTTTCAATCCAAATGGGGGGTGTTACTATCTCACTATTGTAAATCCCATTAAATACCTCAAAGGTTTTCTAGTCTACTAGAAAAAAGGAAAAGAAATAATAGACATAAGTAGGAGGAGAGTCTAAAGCAAGGGATAAATAAAAGGAACAATTGATTCTAGGGGGGATTACTTCTCTTTCTAAGCTTCGCCCCAAGAAAAGGAAAAAGAAATTTGCAACCTTTTTGGCGAAAGACGAAGGATTCTTGATCCCCTTCGTCAAAGAGTGCTATTTTTAGATTTTTTCTAGGTTTATTGGAACCACTTTGTTTAGATTTCTAAGAACTAGCGGGCAAGCAAAATAAAAGGGGGGGGGGTGAAGTCACTCCGTTAGTAAATAGAACTTCTTCAAGGAACTTATCAAAGAGTCAAAAAGGGAAACTTTGATGAGATAATAAACTAAATCGAAATAGAGTAAGATTCGATTAGTATAGAAACGATTTGCATGATCTCTCATCTACAGGAATTGAGATTCTGTTATCCCGAAAAGAAAATCGATGGATTTCTTCTTTCGTCTAACTTCGGAAGA